AGAATTTATTATATTATAGGATCTATTGTATCTTTTTTAGAAGACGGCCTGCCGCCACTCGGACTCGAACCGAGATGCTTTAGCACTGCTTCCTAAGAGCAGCGTGTCTACCGATTTCACCATAGCGGCTTGCTATTATGAATATGAATTCATATTCATATTCATAATAGCAAGGCCTTATTCAAGCGTCTAGCATCCAGATTTACGCTTTTTTCACCTACCTCGACCCCTACCCCCCCTACCCAACAATCGCCGTATTATCTCGAACCATAACAAGATTGTACGCAACCCAACTATTGGGAGTTCGTGAAAAAAAGTTCCAAAACGAAAAACAAAACACATTTTTTCAATAAACCCACAAAACATATGTCCGAAAACACATCAAAAAAATTGCGTTTTTGGATGTTTTCTAAAACTCAAAACATTAAAAGTTTTTTGTACAACAAACAAATAAGCCCTAAAACATTGAAATAATCAAAGTTGATTTGACTCTTTCTCGTATTTCATTCTTTATTTCATATAAAAAAATAAGAAAGAATTTCCATTCCCTATTGTGTTTTCGCCTAATGAATAGGGAATGGGAGAAAAAAGGCTTCTGTTTAGTAAATTGGAAAAAGAATGAAATACGAGAAAGAGTCAAATCAACTTTGATTATTTCAATGTTTTAGGGCTTATTTGTTTGTTGTACAAAAAACTTTTTGAATTCCCCGTAGAAAGCGATTTCCCCAATGACAAAGCTTTTAACGCCGACCCATATCCCTTTCCCTTCCAAAAATTTTTACGGATTCTCTTTTTTGATATAGAAGTGCGTTTTTTTGGAACTGCCATTTTAAAATGAAGAGGTTATTCATTATTTTAGTTGGATGTGAAAGACATCTATTGTTCAAAACCAAGCATTCTTTCCTATCGAAAGTTTTTTGACTATCAAATTAAAACTAAAAGATCTTTCAAATTAAAACTAAAAGATCTTTCTTATAGATTCTAAAAGTAAGAAGTAGAAAATTAATATAAAAATGGAAACGTAAGATAAATACAAGAAAAGATAAGAAGAGATCCGTCCGCCCCCAACATATTTTATACCCTCTCCTACAAAGAAACTAAAAATACCAACTCCATTTGTAATTCCATCAATGACCCTCCTATCAAAAAAATCAGTGAATTCTGCTAACCCTCTTATACCTCCTGTTAAAAATGTTGCATACAAAGTATCTATATAACCACGATTATATGACCAAACATATAGACAATTTATCATTTTGTCTGAAAAATTCCTATTAGGACCTGTTTTAACAAAAAAATTAATTAAGTCAAAATTTTGCAAAGATGAATAAACAGGTTTATATAAAAAAGACGCTATAAAGATTCCGAAATAGGCTATACTGACTGAAAAAACCGCACCTTTCACAAATTCATACCAATCTATGGAATTAGTTAAATTTGGGTGTAAAAGGTTTATATATGGGATTAACCATTTTGATAATATATCTAAGGTCGTTCCTTGCTGATTCAAAGGAATTCCTAGGAATCCAACGAACAAAGTAAATAGAACCAATACAAGTATAGAGAATAACATAGTATTATCCGATTCATAAGGATATAAATAAGATTTCTTAGTCTCAAAATAAGTAATACTAATAAAAGGCTCTGTGATCTTTCGTACATTCTCATCAAGTCGATATGTCTTCTTTGAAAGAAAAGAAGTTTTTTCATTATTATTCATTTTTAATAAGGTTAATAAACAAAAATGAGAGTAAATCTTTTTTGACCCCTCTTTACCCCATAGAGATATTGAATAGAAGGGTCTATTTTTTTTTCCGCTGTAATTTTTGAAATTGGCATTTAAGTGCCCTTCAAACGTCAGAAAATAAATTCGAAACATATAAAATGCGGTTAATCCTGCTGTCGACCAAGCAATTATTGAAAAAATAGGGGAATACAACCAACTATCATTAAGTATTTCATCCTTGGACCAAAAACAAGCAAGGGGTGGAATACCACAAAGAGAGAGTGTACCTAATAAAAAAGAGTTTTTTGTAATCGGCACATGTTTTATTAAACCTCCCATAAGAGCCATATTCTGACTTTTTTTTGGTGAATATCCAACAATAATTTCCATTGAATGAATAATGGATCCCGACCCTAAAAACAATAATGCTTTCGAATAAGCATGAGTCATCAAATGAAATAAAGCACTACGATAAGACCCCATACCCAGAGCTAACATCATATACCCCAATTGAGACATTGTGGAATAGGCTAACCCTATCTTAATATCTTTTTGAGCAAGAGCTAAAGTAGCTCCTAAGAATACTGTTAATATCCCTATTAACGAGATGAAATTCATTATATAAGGTATGAGTATGAAAAGAGGAAGAAGCCGGGCTACAAGAAAAATTCCCGCTGCTACCATAGTAGCAGCATGTATCAGAGCGGAAATAGGAGTAGGGCCCTCCATGGCATCGGGTAACCATATATGAAGAGGAAACTGTGCAGATTTGGA